AAGGTATTTGAGTGGAATGAACACATCTTAGCCGGGTGTCGCGGAATATCAGGGATGTCCCTCAATATGTTAAACTAGAGTTCCCTAGCAAGAGTAACCCACACGTTATTCTCTAAATTAAGTACTTTAAATGCAAGCTGTAAGCTAATCCCAAAGCTAGGGAAAGAATTTACAAAGCTGTATAGCATTAATTGCAGTCGAAGCCGACTAGCTTCATGCTAGGTGCTCCGAGGATTGATAATCTCTGTTCTGTTGGATTCAAGATTAGAACCTGATTAGTTAACTAAACTAATGGGTAGGTGTTGTGTGATTGATCGTTTCCTTTTCTCGTCTCGTAGATAGCAGTACTAGAGGCTGTTCGGTACTCCCTACTCTAATATTCTGGAGTGGGTTGTTCGAGCTTATCATCTTCATTAAATAGTGAATTGATGAGGTTACAAAGTTAAGTTAAAAGAATAAAGGAAAGAAGGTGATACCTAGTAAAGTCATGCAATATAAAGGAATGCATGGAGTGCAAATAGTGAGTTGACAGCAATAGTATGTAGTGCATAATGGCAGGCATGTAAGGACATGAGTGTATGGTCGATATAGTGCTTGTTACTCACTCGCTATTTAGTGAAGGATAGAGTAAATACCATTCGTTGTGCCCTCTTTTCGTAGATTGTAAGGACTTATTTCCTACGCTAGATATGTTGGTGTGGGCAATTCCCGTTCTCTTTCATAGATAGGTGGGGAACGCGTGCTTACAGCCAGTTCTCATATTTAGTTTAGTAGGGCATGCGTGCTTATTGATAGTATAAGGTGTAATATTTCAAAGTAGTAAGATTCGCTAATCGCTCAGGATGGATATTTAGGTATCCCTACACGTAGAAGGATTTTTACTAGTGTATGGTTGGATGGAGAATCGTGTGCCACGTAAGATAGAAGGAATCGTGACCTGTAGGAGAGCTAAATCACGGTGCATAGGAAAGATCGAATCATCCTACTGCTTTCCCTTATCATGTCCATTCATGGACCTTGCTGATCAAAGGCTAATACAGTATCAGGGATTACATAGGTTTGCTTGTTGATCAAGCAGCGGGTGGGTTTCCATGATCATTCCTTCAAAAACACGGATGAAGCCTCACTACCAGGGTTGATGCATCAGTTAGAACTCATGATGTCCTTGAAAGAGTTAATGGTTATGTGTTTGATAGCCCGCAATGGGAAGAGCAAATAAAGCCTCCTAGAGGTGCACATTCCTGTTTATTTCACACATTATGTTACATAGTTTATGATGTGGAAATGGAAATCCTTATCCATATTATATCTTACCGCTTTCTATGGATCCAACCACTACTCTAGTGCTTACCTAATAATATCCTACTTTAAGTTTAATATAAATTAAAAAACTACAAAAGAGTTTTCTATTTTTTAATAAACACAGGGATAGGGTTACAATACAGTACAATCCAATTACTAAATTAATGGTGAAGACCGTATCACCAATATCTAACAAGATTTACAACAGGGTGATGACGAGCCCATTCATCGATAGGAGATGAACACCTATATATACTAGCTCATAACTTAACTCGTAAGTTCATATTAGAACTATATGCCAATTCACTTATAACTATATGCCAAATCACAATGCTTAATTGCTATTAAGTTCTATAACAGTTGTTGATCAACAATCCTTGAGTACAAGGAAGAGGTGATGCAACGAAACTTGCTACAGCGCAATATATTTAGGATGAGAAGGTTCCTACCTTAAATAACCTTATGACTCTAGTCGTGAGATGGATAGAGTGTGCTTTACTTTAGGAATGAGATGTTGAGTCAAAAGTAAGCTTACAGGCGTGCTGTATTAAGGTTGTTATGTAGGATATACACCTATAGCTAAAAAGAATGTTATTACCACACCTAAACTAACAGCAACACGCCATTATCTATTGATATTATCAATAGGTATTTCAGGATCCTGCTGTGGCCTCACAATTGTTGGATTATCAACACCTGTATTATCAATAAATTGAAAGGGGGTATCCTCACGGACTGACATCACAATGTCTTATATATCTTTTGTCTCCTGAAGAGTTATTTTAGTATATCCCGGTACACTTGCACCGTCATTGAGAAAGTATTCAGGCGAAATATAAAGAAATGCTTCAGGCGGAACTTCCATTTCGAATGGGATAAACTTATACCATACAGTAGTGTAAAAACCTATTCTGCCAAGCGATAAGCTGTGCCATTCTTTCCTTCTACATACAGAGTAAGGAGTTTTCAAGCAAGAGTTCTCCCAGTAGTGGATAACAGCAATAAGTAGTTGATAGCAAAAAACAGTTCAAGGCAGAAGTCTCTTGAGAATGCAAAAGGCCTGCAAACCTAGTTCACACGAGTGGATTCTTTCACAGCGTGCCTTTATTTACGCTAAAAGCAGTCTCATCAGCAGTGAAAGAACAACTTCCTAGCCGAAGAAAAAGTTTCTGAAGTCAAACCTAGCGGCCTTGCAATGATAAGTAGTCCAGTCTAAGAAGAAGTGTTGTGATAATAAAAAATACTAGCCGAAAAAGCGGTTCCATTCGAATACTCTGCTGCGAGAAAGAGGTAGATCTTATTAATCGACAATCTGAAAGTCTTTGTCATAAAGGGACATAAAGAAATAAAACAACAACAGGTCTTTGCAATACATCAGTATTCTTCTACAATAAGAAGAAGAGGCAATACATAAGTATTATTCATAAAGGCAATACATGAGATATCTCTACACACCACACCTGAACTTGATACATGAGATATCTCTACATACCACACTTGAAAAGCAAATACTGAACAATACAATACTTATGCTCACTACACTCTTGATCAGGAAGTACCAGCTCCTCATAAGTGAGACAACAGAACAGAAGTAGAAGCTACCGGATTCACGCCCGCTAAGCTCTTCTTCTTTAGATCCTGAAAAAACTATAATAAGTAAGAAGGAGCAGTAGTAGTAGGAAGACTTAAGTGACTTCGTTCATTTACGTTGAGATAGACGAGTAACTACCTTTTTCTATTTTAGTTTCTACGGTGGGCAACCTCCACAATGAGCGCTTGCTGCTCCAAGAGCAGCGCCTTCTTCCTGTTTTCCAGACTGCGGGTTTGTTCCTGAATATGAAGCAGATGACCTAGTATCACACCATGATTGAAGATAGGCATCTGCCTCCAGAAGTTCTCCCAAAGTGCCCTCTTCTCGTTTTCTATATTTTGAATTTCTCGAGGAATGATTGCAAGTCTTGCAGCGATACCCATGGCTTTGACTCTTTCTTTCTTGTCCCGCAAAATAGAGAGTGCGCCGAAGCTTCTATTTATAGGCGAGCTTATGCTGTAGCAGAATAATTTCTTATTAGAAGTCCTTTTTTTAATAGACTGTAACATAGATAATTTGCCCAGAATTCATGTCCTCCATTAGTGCGAAAAAGAATGAATCCCTTGAGTCCGGTCCCCCCGGGGTATCATATACGCCGCTTAATCCCGATCACATCCTGAGGCAATAATAGAGCGAATAATGAAAAGAGTACTCCACCACGAGCAGCGAAAGCACGCTCAGCCAATCCTCACTCGACAGCACCGTCCTTGCTTAGGAAAAAAGCCGAACCCGAACCACTCGCAGATAGAGAGAGAAAAGAAATGAAAATGCATTGAATCGATCTTTTGTTACGGACGATATTACTTTCAAAGAAATGAGACAAGAACGAACATAGGAAAGAATAGGCGTAGGCTTGTAGGGCCCGGCGGGAAGACGCGCCTTTTGTGTCCCTTGAAGTGATGGATTTGCGGGTTATTAATAATATTGTATGTATATAATATATAATTAAACTTAATATCCGGATTAGGACGACGAGAAAGAAGAAACCTGATCTGTAAGGAAAAGAACCTACTGTACGAATAAGAAGACCCACAAATCCAAACATATCATCCAACTCCAGGTCTTCCAAATTACCATGCCAGACTGGTCCCGGCATAGGAAAGGTTTTCATAACAAAGGGATATAAAGAATTGACGTCATAATAATACGGATTTGCACCATAGGGAGGGCTTGTACGTATCAGAATGGCCTCCATAGTCACCACGCCGAATGAATGCATCCAGGTTACTACTAGGTATATAGAGAGGCCAACCTTTTTGATCGTAATACCTCATCCGATTCAGAGCTTTCAGTGACTTCCCCCATATCAACGGGAGATGATCAGCCCATCACGCTTTCCATGTTCCAAACCCTTCCTACCTTTCCGATAGATGCGCCCAGTGAGTAACTACGGCACAAGGTTAGGAAAACAAGCAAGAGGCAAGGGAAGTTGGAAGAGAATCTCTCTCCATGGGATTATTTGTAGGAAAGAAATCTATAGTCAAGGGGTCTTGTCGCACATAAGTAGTGATTTCTTACTCTACCACAGGAATGACAGGGGCAAGAACAACGTTTCAAGCTTTCTCCCCGGTCTCTTCTCCGACAACACGGGAAGTGATGCTCTAGCTCGGACCATTTCGATCATTTTATTGCCTGGGCTTGGACTATTCATTTCATAAATCAATCAATTCCTGGAATGAGTGTAGTTTTCACTGAGTGGTTGTCTATTTGGTATCTATAGATGACCAGTCCATTTTTTATAGCTAGTGATTGACATATTATTTATTTTCTATTGTGTGAAGTAAAAGAAGAAAGTGGTTGAGACAGAAGATTCTTGGTAGTTTATTGGCTCAAAGTACAATGGGTACGTAAGTTATGTGTTTTGTTTCATGCTCCTTGGTGATTTTTCATCAATATGATGCCCATCGAGAACTAACTCTTAGTAGGTACTCAACGTTGAAATCACACCATCCGAAAGCAGAAAATCCATCCCATTAACGGAATATATGTGACACAGCTACCTTGTTCAAGGAGATACCATTCCCGAGGACAGCAAACCATAAGCAAGGAGGGGAAAATGGTGGGTTGTGGCTCCTAAAGTTTGGGTATGACTCCATTACAGATACTGGCTGCAAACTGGTTCTTGGGTTAATTATGATAGGCCTAGTTGTTGACGACATAGAAGGTTTTTCACACCAGTATCTACAGTACTTGATGCTAGGATGACTGGAGTCATGGAGCTTCTCAGGTTTCCAGATCCAGGGTTTGAGCAAGAAGCTTGTTGTGGGGTAAGATTGGGAACATGACTGTTTTGGGTCATATTAAGCAGGTTGTGCGGAGAGAGGGATGGAGAGGTATCTACTAAATTACCCTTGACTGAATTGGCTGAGCCTAAATCTTCCTCCAACACTAGTCCTTTCTCATAGCTACAGCTACTAATTCAGCTACTCTCAAAGCTATAGCTTCTCCCCTTGGGTCTTACACTACAGTAAGTAGGGTCACTTGGCTTGGAAAGCTAGGCAATTTCAGTGATCCGTAGGTGACGGACTCTTCATAAGGTCCTCCTTCTATCAAGGACCAGATAACAACAAAGGATTGCCTTTGAATTGCATTTCCTCTCGCAGCTCTCCTTTGCACCTCTCCGGACAGGTGTCTTCTTCTCGACACGCCTTTCCTCTCCTTCGCAGTGACAAGGTCTCTCTTACAACCTCCTCTGTCTTTGTTTTGTGAAACATCGAATACTGCATTGCATCTACACGGTCATAATTGTTGTCTTAGTGAAAGAGGCCAGTCCCCTTTATGTGTTCGATAAGATGACGTTGAGGTGTATTGTCTTGGTTACACAGGCCACTCCCCTCCATGTATTTGCAAAAATGCCTAATAGATGTAAAAAACTACTAACACTACCACATATTCTAAATTGTTTTATTGCCCCTGCAGTTTTAGTCTAAATTGGAGCTTTTGGCGTCAAAAGGTGTTGCCTCTATCCCTCTTTGTGAGAGGTTGAAGCCACTAACCTCTCTCTGTATTTAAAAAATAGACTCAACTACTAGCATCCCTTTCCAGCATACAACAAGTACCCTATATGCACTAGATACATATGATGATGATTGTGAAGGCGACCTTGCCCTATCTAAAGCTCGTCCCCTAGTCATTGAAAGTCGGAGACATAATCGAGTTCCGCATCGGGATTGTACTTTCGTATTTTGTATCCATGTTTACGTGTATATGTATGTGTCCCACCACCAGCACCGTCTGTCCCCAGCTAGCTACATACTTTCTGCAGCAGTGGTACTGCCGGAGATATGAGATAGGACGTGTGCTTCTTTGGTATGGTCTGTCTGTGTAATCTTATCTGTCCCGTATTGCCATTCACCATCCCTCTCTGTAGCAACGTACTTAGCGCACTAGTTATAGTATACGGCCCAAAATCTTGCTTCTGATATTCAAGAGATTCTTTGCTGATCTGCTAACCTACATTGTTAGGGACCCGAAGCGGATCAGGCTCCTTAGGGAGTGGAAGTGGCTGACAATGGCGCTTTGCCGCCCGCACCGTCTAGAATGGAACATCTCTGGGCGTTGACTGAATCTGTTGATAGTGAGGCATAACCTTAGAAGGAAGCAAAATGCCCTTTCTATGAAGCAATGGTACCAATATGCAAATCCACTTTTTTAAGGATCTAGAGCTGGAGGATCGACCTCTTTTGGATAAGATAGCATAGGGCATGCCCCGCCCACTCTTAAGACTAGGTACCCGTAGACTAGTTTTTACTACTCAAAGAACTTCCCTATGCAATGGTGCTTTCTAGTTCTTATCTGCACCTACATTTAGAATTCACCCTATTCTTGATAATGGGAATCACGAACATATCATACCAAGCCCGCCAAGCGGGAGAAGGGGCGAAGCGGGAACTCAGGAATGAATGAACCAAGAAGGGCATATATTCAAGACAAAAGAATTCTACTCAGAATGTTGATCTTCTGACCACGAAACTGAGCAAGAAGTCCATCCGATAGTGGGCGGTTGGTATTTGGAGATCAAAAAGTACTTTTTTTATGGGCAGAGGTATAGCTATCAAGTAGAAGTCTTTCGCTGTGACTAGGGATAGACAGGAGATGATCCCTCGGTTCGTCTGAGCCGGACCGGAGTCGAATACTTCGGATCCTGCATCTGCTTCAGTTGATTAGGTGCAAATGTGCCTTTTGGACCGATCCTACGAATAAGAGGCATTAACAAAGCATTTATGAGACACCATACTTTCAATAGGCAAGGCCGCCCTTCCTATCATGATCTGAACCAGTAGCTTACAGGCCAGGCCGGCTAATTAATGAAAGTAATTCCTGGACTGGAGGGGAATCAATCGAAGAGATTGCCTGCCCATGCTACAATTCCTTACTCAAAAGGACTAGAGTGCTAAGCTGCCTTCCCGGCACCACCACTATAATGAATGGCTCAAACAAATAGGAGATGAGAGAGCCCTTGATCCTTTCCTTTCTAGAATAGAATATAAAGAGAAGCTTGTTCTGCCCATCTATCTAGAGAATGAAAAGGAACTAATGCCACTGATAGGAAATACATAGACCGTACGCCCACTTACCACTCTACCACTTCAATTCAATGACGGACTTCACCGATACCGATACCAAACCTAGCTTGAGAGAGATCGATCACAGGCATGTGGTGAACCATACCGAGAGAAAGAGCACTGAAATGAACCATATCATATCGAGCACAGGTCTCACTCTACAAGTAAAGTTCGATGAGCTCTTAGCGGACCTATGCCTACTATCTACTAAGTGTGAGTGCTAGGGAAAGAAAGCAAGCTGAGCAGTTCTCACTCTGTCTGGTGACCAAGAAAGCTTAAAGAATACCATCAAGTGATCACATACCGATTCGCCACATGAAAGCGGGGTTAGGGTAAGGCAGGAAAGACTGACGCCGAAAGATATGTTTTGAAGAGAGCTCCATCGGCTTCTACCGGAGGGTGCTCTCTTCTAGGTACCTAACCAAATCTCTAGTGCGTCATCAATCTCGGGATCCGGGTTAAAGAAATGAAAATGGTTGTTTCCTTCCTTTAACCCGGATTGCATTATTTAATTGATTTACTACGTCGTGTACTACGTATTGGTTCGCGAATGCGTTGCTTGAAGGAAGGAAGCAGCTTTAGAGGAGGGATGCCGTCAAAGGGGTATGCCGGATTTGGGCTTTGCTAAAGATACCGGTTCAATATGTCATTTCCGAAACCGAGGAGCACACCCCTGGGAGGACAACTCAAGCACCAAAGACAAAGGTATCGCTCGTAAAAGGAGCTCGCATCGTAGTACTCGCTCTAGCGTTAGGTTCAATCCTGTGTTAGGTAGGATAGGCTGGTATTCTAGGGATATGCTCACCCGCTGCCCGCGTAAGGTTCGTATCTGTCCATCTCTTTCGTTCCATCTTCCTCCCTAGTCTCTGTCCATCTCTTTCACTTGCCCCTGCGCCTAAAGGAATGGCTCGTTTCATCAATTCCCCGACACCAGGCTAAGATGAGTTCATTCCACTCAAATACCTTTGAATAGCACAGGGGATATCATTGCTAGAATTGAAAGACTAGAGCATATTGTCGTCTAACGTGTGTGACTCTACTTACGAATTGTCATTTCAAACCAGACTTAGTAAATTTCCTGCTGGCCTGGCGGCTGCTTCTATGAGGTCATATTTCCTTTCACTTTGGGAGATACCACCTACCCGGCATGTTCTAATAGTAGTAGTGTTGGGCTTGTCCTAAATCTAAATATAGTAGTTCATTGGATCTGATAGGTCCAGTTTATTACTATAATGGAAAGAATAGAGTGAGGAATGAAGAGCTATTAAGCTTGATTGATGAGCTATTAGGCTAACCATACCTAAAAATAGGATAACCTTCAAAATATCGTAGATAGAAGGAAAGGATCTCTCAACCGAAGGCATATAATCGATTCTTTGACCGGTTTTGGTCGAGCAACCGCTGCATTTCTTGAACGGCTACTGCCTACATCACTTTTCTTCCTCTTTTCAAGGAAGTCAGTATCAGACCATATGTAGTTCTCAGCCCCTTTTGTTAGACCAGTTCCTTTCGGTGCTGAGTTCCTTTCCTTACAGCCCCGGTACTGTACTGAAGTGGCTTCTTCACTCCAGCACAGAAGTATTCTGGTGGCCCGATTTGTTTAATGTGAGCCCTCCGTTATGAAAGGAAAGAAAGCGGTTAAGACTATATCTTTACACCCGCCCCTTCATACTTGGGGGGCTTAGTTGATTAAATCAATCCAAGCGAGAATATCTCGGAATACCCAACTATGATCTCCATGTAACATGAGATCATAGTACGTATTCCCTGAGAAAGCTCGGGATTACCCCCATACCCTGGTCGTCCGTAATTACAGTTCGAAAAAGGTCAGGCATGTCCCATTGTGGTGGTTTTCTCTACCTGCCTGAACCACCAATCTAGTGCATTCTGCACAAATTTTTATTAATAATTCCGTGTACTCAGGCGGAGCGCTTTCCGCAACAGATCTAGTTGAGGAGGTAGAGCTATTAGACGACGAAGAAAAGAAAGCATAAACATGATATCACTTTCCGTTGGATGCCCATAGAGAACCAAAGAAGGGTTATTCATTTTATTTATTGTTATTCATTTTAATTTATGTTTATTCATTTTATTTATTGTTTGTAGTTTCTTTGATAGCTGGAAGTTCTCCAAAAGTATGAAAGGCTGGAGGGCTTTGTACCAACCATTCTAGTGTGGTTGGATTCTGTTCAACAGCCCAAGGACTTTCCGCACATCTTTTGTTCTTTCCACTGCTTGAAGTGATTGCGACAACTACGAAGAAACGACGAATCCCAACTACGGATATATAAGAACCGAAACTGCTCAGAGCATTCCATCCGGCGTAAGCATCTGGATAATCTGGAATGCGACGTGGCATACCCGAAAGCCCTAAGAAATGCATGGGAAAGAAGGTCAGATTAACCCCGAAAAAAGTGATCCAAAAATGGATTTGGCCTAAAGTTTCAGGATATGTCCGACCAAAGATTTTACCCACCCAATAGTAAAATCCAGCAAATAAAGCAAAAACGGCTCCCATAGAAAGTACATAATGGAAATGTGC